CTAGCGTAGCTTAACACAAAGCATGGCACTGAAGATGCTAAGATGGGTCCTAAAAAACCCCGCATGCACAAAGGCATGGTCCCAACCTTTCTGTCAGCCTTAACCCAACCTACACATGCAAGTCTCCGCAGCCCCGTGAGTATGCCCTCACCCCCGACCCGGGGACAAGGAGCAGGTATCAGGAACAAAAGTTTTAGCCCAAGACGCCTAGCTAAGCCACACCCCCAAGGGAACCCAGCAGTGATAAACATTAAGCCATGGGTGAAAACCCGACTTAGTTAGGGTTAAGAGGGCCGGTAAAATTCGTGCCAGCAACCGCGGTTAAACGAATAGCCCTAGTTGACAGCATCACGGCGTAAAGGGTGGTTAGGTAAACAAAAATAAAGTTAAATGGCCCCTTGGCTGTCATACGCTTCTAGGAGTCCGAAACCCAAACACGAAAGTTACTTTAACAAAAATACCCGACCCCACGAAAGCTGAGAAACAAACTGGGATTAGATACCCCACTATGCTCAGCCGTAAACCAAGACATATAAATACAACAATGTCCGCCAGGGTACTACGAGCATCAGCTTAAAACCCAAAGGACCTGACGGTGCCTTAGACCCCCCTAGAGGAGCCTGTTCTAGAACCGATAATCCCCGTTAAACCTCACCATTTCTGGCCAACCCAGCCTATATACCACCGTCGCCAGCTTACCCTGTGAAGGAACAAAAGTAAGCAAAAAGAGCACTGCCCAAAACGTCAGGTCGAGGTGTAGCGAACGAAATGGGAAGAAATGGGCTACATTTTCTACAACAGAATATTACGAATATGCAGTATGAAATAATGCTTGAAGGAGGATTTAGTAGTAAAAAGGAAATAGAGCGTCCTTTTGAACCCGGCCCTGAGGCACGTACACACCGCCCGTCACTCTCCCCCGTCATAATGCACAAAACCTACTTAACACAAAAGCACCGACAAGGGGAGGCAAGTCGTAACAAGGTAAGTGTACCGGAAGGTGCACTTGGACAAATCCAGAGTGTAGCTAAATAGCTCAGCGTCCCATTTACACCGTGAAGAAATCCGTGCAAATCGGATCACTCTGAGCCAAACAACTAGCTTAACCACCAATACAACTTCACACCATAAATAACCAAAATTTAACTTAAAACCAATTAATTAAAACATTCTTTACCCTAGTATGGGAGACAGAAAGGGCCCTACCTTAAAGCCATAGAAAAAGTACCGCAAGGGAAAGTTGAAAGAGAAATGAAACAACCCATATAAGCCATAAAAACCAAAGACTAAACCTTGTACCTTTTGCATCATGATTTAGCAAGTCCACCCAAGCAAAGAGACCTTTAGTTTGAGACCCCGAAACCAAGTGAGCTACCCCGAGACAGCCTTCATAAAATTAGGGCTAACCCGTCTCTGTGGCAAAAGAGTGGGAAGAGCTCTGGGTAGAGGTGACAGACCTATCGAACTTGGTGATAGCTGGTTGCCTAGGAAATGAATATAAGTTCAGCCTCGCACACCCCAAATCAATTAAACATACTAATAAGACACATGAGAAAAGTGCGAGAGTTAGTTTCAGGAGGTACAGCCCCTAAAACAAAGGACACAACCTTAACAGGAGAATAAAGATTATAATATTTAAAACACATCGTCCCAGTGGGCCTAAAAGCAGCCACCTAAACAGAAAGCGTTAAAGCTCGGACAAACAAAAGTTAATTATACCAATAAACAATCTCACTTCCCTAACAATACTAGGCCACTCCATGCAACCATGGAAGAGATAATGCTAAAATGAGTAACAAGAAGAACCAAACCTTCTCCAAGCACAAGTGTAAGTCAGATCGGACCAACCACTGACAATTAACGAACCCAAACAAAGAGGGCAATATGAATAACACAATAATCAAGAAAACCACATAGCTCAAAATCGTTATCCCCACACTGGAGTGCAACAAGGAAAGACTAAAAGAAAAGGAAGGAACTCGGCAAACCCAAGCCTCGCCTGTTTACCAAAAACATCGCCTCCTGCAATATTTAGTATAGGAGGTCCAGCCTGCCCAGTGACTACAAGTTCAACGGCCGCGGTATTTTAACCGTGCAAAGGTAGCGCAATCACTCGTCCTCTAATTAAGGACCTGTATGAATGGTTAGACGAGGGCTTAGCTGTCTCCACTTTCCAGTCAGTGAAATTGATCTATCCGTGCAGAAGCGGGTATAACAATACAAGACGAGAAGACCCTTTGGAGCTTAAGGTACAGAAATCAATCATGTTAAACAAACCCATAAAGTTCTTAAACATAATAAAAATGAAACTCTACCTTCGGTTGGGGCGACCTCGGAGGAAAAAACAGCCTCCAAGTGGACTGAATAATATTCAAAACCAAGACAAACACCTCTAAGTAACAGAACATCTGACCAAAAATGATCCGGCCATTAACCGATCAACGAACCAAGTTACCCAAGGGATAACAGCGCAATCCTCTTCCAGAGTTCATATCGACGAGGGGGTTTACGACCTCGATGTTGGATCAGGACATCCTAATGGTGCAGCCGCTATTAAGGGTTCGTTTGTTCAACGATTAAAGTCCTACGTGATCTGAGTTCAGACCGGAGCAATCCAGGTCAGTTTCTATCTGTAATGCTACTTTTCCTAGTACGAAAGGATCGGAAAAAAGGGGCCCACCCTACAAGTGCGCCCCTCCCCAATTTAATGAATACAAATAAATTAAACAATGGGAGGGCATAAATCAACTTCCTAAACAAGGAGTTGCTAGGGTGGCAGAGCTTGGTAATTGCAAAAGGCCTAAGCCCTTTTAACAGAGGTTCAAATCCTCTCCCTAACTAATGCTCAATACTTTTATAAATCACCTAATTAATCCACTAATCTACATCGTATTTGTTTTACTAGCAGTAGCCTTTCTAACCCTGGTTGAACGAAAAGTATTAGGCTACATACAACTCCGAAAAGGCCCAAACGTAGTAGGACCCTACGGCGTAATTCAACCAATCGCCGACGGTATTAAGCTATTTATTAAAGAACCAGTCCGCCCCTCATCATCATCACCCTTTCTATTCTTAATCACACCCATCCTCGCACTAACACTAGCAATAATACTATGAGCACCAATACCGCTACCACACGCAATAACAAATCTAAACCTCGGAATACTATTTATTCTAGCCCTATCAAGCCTAGCAGTATACTCAATCCTGGGATCAGGATGAGCCTCAAACTCAAAGTATGCTTTAGTCGGGGCCCTACGAGCTGTAGCCCAAACAATCTCCTATGAAGTAAGCCTGGGACTAATTGTGTTATCTATTATAATCTTCTCAGGGGGCTACTCCCTACAAACCCTAAGCACCGCACAAGAAAAAATTTGATTATTAATCCCAGCCTGACCACTAGCCACAATATGATATATTTCAACCCTAGCAGAAACTAATCGAGCACCATTTGACCTAACAGAAGGAGAATCCGAACTAGTGTCAGGGTTTAATGTAGAATACGCAGGAGGACCATTTGCATTATTCTTCTTAGCCGAATACGCCAACATTCTTCTAATAAATACCCTGTCAGCAATCTTATTTTTAGGAACATCATATTTACCAGACACTCCAGAACTATCAACAATCCTCATTATAACTAAAGCCGCACTATTAGCTGCAGTATTCCTATGAGTACGAGCATCATACCCACGATTTCGATATGACCGGCTCATACATCTAATTTGAAAAAACTTCCTCCCAATTACACTAGCCTTCGTCTTATGACACACATCCCTACCAATCGCACTAGCAAGCCTACCACCACAACTATAACCTAAGAACTGTGCCCGAATGTTTAGGGACCACTTTGATAGAGTGAACCACAGGGGTTAAATCCCCCTCAGTTCTTAGAAAGAAAGGACTCGAACCTATACTAAAGAGATCAAAACTCTTAGTGCTTCCTCTACACCACCTTCTAAGATAGGGTCAGCTAAACAAGCTTTCGGGCCCATACCCCGAACATGATGGTTAAACCCCCTCCTCTATCAATGAACCCATACGTACTAGCAATCCTAATCTATAGCCTAGGACTAGGCACCACCATAACATTTGCCAGCTCACACTGACTACTCGCCTGAATAGGACTAGAAATTAATACCCTAGCAATCACACCACTAATAGCCCAACAACACCACCCGCGCGCAGTAGAAGCAACCACAAAATATTTCCTTATCCAAGCCACAGCAGCAGCAATAATCCTATTCGCGAGTACTACAAATGCCTGACTTACCGGAGAATGAAACATCAACAACGTATCCAACCCAATCACTAACATAATAATTATTTCTGCCATTGCACTAAAAATTGGATTAGCACCAGCACACTTCTGACTACCAGAAGTACTTCAAGGATTAAACTTATTAACAGGACTAATTTTATCCACCTGACAAAAACTAGCCCCATTCGCCCTAATCATTCAAGTAGCCCAAAACACCAACCCAACCCTTTTAACACTACTAGGAATTTCATCAACACTAGTAGGGGGATGAGGAGGCTTAAACCAAACCCAACTACGAAAAATCCTGGCCTACTCATCAATCGCTCACATAGGATGAATAATAATCATTATTCACTACGCCCCACAACTCACCATAATCGCCCTAGTCACCTACATCTTAATAACATCAGCAGCATTCCTCACCCTAAAAACACTAAACACAACAAAAATCAACACACTCTCAACAGCTTGATCAAAAAACCCAACTCTAACAGCAATCACCCCCCTAGTGCTACTATCATTAGGAGGCCTCCCACCAATAACTGGTTTTTCACCAAAATGACTTATTATCCAAGAGCTGGCAAAACAAAATCTTCCCCTCACAGCCACAATCATGGTTCTAACTGCCCTATTAAGCCTCTACTTTTACCTACGACTTTGCTACACAGCAACACTAACCATCAACCCCAACACAGTCAACTCAACCACCCCCTGACGAACCAAAACAACCCAAAACCTCCTGCCCATGGCATTAATAATTATTATAACCTTAGGACTACTACCAATAACCCCAACCATCCTAACACTAGCCACCTAAGGGCTTAGGATAAAACAGACCAAGGGCCTTCAAAGCCCTAAGCAGAAGATAAAACCTTCTAGCCCTGGAAATAGGACCTACAGATATTACTCCGCATCTTCTGAGTGCAAATCAAACATTTTAATTAAACTAAGGCCCCTCTAGGTGGGAAGGCCTTGATCCTACAAACTCTTAGTTAACAGCTAAGCGCTCAAGCCAGCGAGCATCCACCTACTTTTCCCGCCTGCCGAGTCCCAAAAGGCGGGAAAAGCCCCGGCAGACTTCTAATCTACGACTCCAGATTTGCAATCTAATATGTGATACACCACAAGGCCTGGTAGAAAAAGGACTTGAACCTCTGTACACGGTGCTACAAACCGCCGCCTAATACTCGGCCACCCTACCTGTGATAATCACACGCTGATTCTTCTCTACTAATCACAAAGACATTGGCACCCTTTATCTCGTATTCGGTGCCTGAGCTGGAATAGTTGGAACCGCCCTTAGTCTTCTCATTCGCGCTGAACTCAGCCAACCGGGATCACTTTTAGGAGATGACCAAATTTATAATGTAATCGTAACCGCCCATGCCTTCGTGATAATTTTCTTTATAGTCATACCAATGCTAATTGGAGGCTTTGGAAATTGATTAGTTCCATTAATAATTGGGGCACCAGACATGGCCTTCCCACGAATGAACAATATAAGCTTCTGACTTCTTCCCCCATCATTCCTCCTACTATTAGCCTCTTCTGGCGTTGAAGCCGGGGCTGGAACAGGGTGAACAGTGTACCCACCACTTGCGGGTAATCTAGCCCATGCAGGCGCATCAGTAGACCTAACAATTTTCTCTCTCCACTTAGCAGGTGTGTCATCAATTCTAGGGGCTATTAATTTTATTACAACAATTATTAACATGAAGCCCCCAGCCATCACTCAGTACCAAACTCCGCTATTTGTATGAGCAGTGTTAGTTACAGCCGTCCTACTACTCCTATCACTACCAGTTCTAGCCGCTGGAATTACAATACTCCTCACAGATCGAAACCTTAATACCACCTTCTTCGACCCAGCCGGCGGGGGAGACCCAATCCTGTACCAGCACTTATTCTGATTCTTCGGCCACCCAGAAGTCTATATTCTCATTTTACCAGGGTTCGGAATTATCTCTCACGTTGTAGCTTACTACGCAGGGAAAAAAGAACCATTCGGATACATGGGCATGGTTTGAGCTATAATAGCCATTGGCCTTTTAGGATTCATCGTATGAGCCCATCACATGTTTACCGTTGGAATAGACGTAGACACCCGTGCATACTTTACATCCGCAACAATAATTATTGCCATCCCAACAGGTGTAAAAGTATTCAGCTGACTAGCCACACTCCACGGAGGTTCTATTAAATGAGAGACACCAATACTGTGAGCACTAGGGTTTATCTTCTTATTCACAGTGGGTGGCCTAACAGGAATTATTTTGGCTAACTCCTCACTAGACATTGTACTTCATGACACTTATTATGTCGTCGCACACTTCCACTACGTATTGTCAATAGGTGCCGTATTTGCTATCATAGCAGGTTTCGTTCACTGATTCCCTCTATTTACAGGCTACACCCTAAGCAGTACTTGAACAAAAATTCACTTCGGGGTGATATTTACTGGTGTAAATCTTACATTCTTCCCACAACACTTCCTGGGGTTAGCAGGTATGCCACGACGATATTCTGATTACCCAGATGCATATGCCCTGTGAAATACAGTATCATCCATTGGATCACTAATTTCTTTAGTAGCAGTAATCATATTCCTATTCATCATTTGAGAAGCCTTCGCCGCTAAACGAGAAGTTCTATCTGTTGAACTAACTTCAACAAACGTAGAATGACTTCATGGGTGCCCCCCACCATACCACACATTTGAAGAACCAGCATTTGTTATAACCCAACCAAACTAACGAGAAAGGAGGGAATTGAACCCCCATATACCGGTTTCAAGCCAGTCACATAACCACTCTGTCACCTTCTTAGAGATATTAGTAAAATAAATTACACCACCTTGTCAAGGTAGAATTATGGGTTAGACCCCCATATATCTCTAAATAATGGCACACCCCACCCAATTAGGATTTCAAGATGCAGCGTCACCTGTTATAGAAGAGCTTCTAAGCTTCCACGATCACGCTCTAATAATTGTACTTTTAATTAGCGTCATAGTACTTTACATTATTGTTGCAATAGTATCAACCAAACTAACTAACAAATTCATTCTAGACTCCCAAGAAATTGAAATCGTATGAACTGTTTTACCAGCTATTATTTTAATCTTAATTGCTCTCCCATCCCTCCGAATTTTATACCTTATAGACGAAATCAATGACCCCCACGTAACAGTAAAAGCCGTAGGACACCAGTGATACTGAAGCTATGAATATACAGACTATGAAAACCTAGGATTCGACTCATACATGGTACCAACCCAGGACCTAGCCCCTGGGGGATTCCGGCTGTTAGAAACTGACCACCGAATAGTAATTCCAAAAGAATCCCCAATTCGAGTGTTAATCTCTGCCGAGGATGTTCTTCACTCATGGGCTGTCCCCTCCCTCGGTATTAAAATAGATGCAGTACCAGGACGACTTAATCAAGTTGCCTTTATTGCCTCACGTCCCGGGGTATTCTATGGACAATGCTCTGAAATCTGCGGGGCTAACCACAGCTTTATACCAATTGTAGTTGAAGCAGTACCCCTAGAAAACTTTGAAAAATGATCTTCATTAATGCTAGAGGACGCCTCACTAAAAAGCTAAAATCGGATAAGCATTGGCCTTTTAAGCCAAACCTTGGTGATTAACGACCACCTTTAGTGAACATGCCCCAATTAAACCCGCTTCCCTGGTTCACAATCTTAATCTTTTCATGAGCTGTTCTTCTCACTCTTACCCCAACCAAAGTTCTAGATCACATTCAACCAAATGAGTTCACCCTACTAGACATCAAAAAATACCAAAACCTTAACTGAACCTGACAATGATAATTAGCCTCTTCGATCAATTTGCAAGCCCAAAACTCATTGGTATCTCACTAGTCTTCATTGCACTATTGGTACCCCTACTTTTCCCAAACTCATTCCCACGATGAACCAACAACCGACTATTTACAACCCAAACATGACTAATTAACCGATTCGTCAACCAGCTACTAACACCTCTAAATATTGGCGGACATAAATGAGCCCTTCTATTCACCTCATTAATACTATACCTTATCTCAATGAACCTAATAGGACTACTCCCATACACCTTTACACCAACCACACAACTTTCAATAAATATAGGGTTCGCAGTACCACTATGACTCGCTACAGTAATTATTGGCATAATAAACCAACCAACAGCTTCTTTAGGGCACCTTCTTCCAGAAGGAACACCAACCCTACTAATTCCAGTCCTAGTAATTATTGAAACAATTAGCTTATTTATTCGACCATTAGCCCTAGGCGTACGACTTACAGCTAATCTAACTGCAGGTCACCTGCTCATCCAACTTATCTCAATGGCCGTACTTGTATTACTACCGCTAATACCAATAGTAGCACTACTAACTTCCACAATTCTTGTTATACTCACACTCCTGGAAGTTGCAGTAGCAATAATCCAGGCCTATGTCTTCATCCTATTACTTAGCCTATATCTCCAAGAAAACATCTAATGGCCCACCAAGCACACGCATACCACATAGTTGACCCAAGCCCATGACCACTAACAGGAGCTATTGGCGCCCTACTAATAACATCTGGCCTAGCAATCTGATTTCACTTTCACTCAATAACACTCATTGCCCTTGGACTAGTCCTATTAATCCTCACAATAATTCAATGATGACGAGACATTGTTCGAGAAGGAACATTTCAAGGTCACCACACACCGCCCGTACAAAAAGGACTCCGATATGGAATAATCCTCTTTATTACCTCCGAGGTGTTCTTTTTCCTAGGTTTCTTCTGAGCCTTCTACCACTCAAGCCTGGCCCCTACACCTGAACTAGGAGGCTGCTGACCACCAACAGGGGTTATTACCTTAGACCCGTTCGAGGTCCCCCTACTTAATACAGCTGTCCTACTAGCATCCGGAGTAACAGTAACATGAGCTCACCATAGTATCATAGAGGGAGAACGAAAACAAACCCTCCAATCCCTCGCACTGACAATCTTACTAGGACTATATTTTACAGCCTTACAAGCAATGGAATATTATGAAGCACCATTTACCATCGCAGACGGAGTATACGGCTCAACATTCTTCGTAGCCACAGGATTCCACGGACTACATGTAATTATCGGATCAACCTTCTTAGCTGTGTGCCTCCTACGTCAAGCCCTATACCACTTTACATCAGAACACCACTTCGGCTTTGAAGCTGCAGCATGATACTGACACTTCGTTGACGTAGTCTGACTATTCCTATACGTATCTATCTACTGATGAGGCTCATAATCTTTCTAGTATAAACTTAGTACAAGTGACTTCCAATCACTTAATCCTGGTTAGACTCCAGGGAAAGATAATGAACCTAATCATAACCATTATCATAATCACACTAATTGTACCATCAGTCCTAGCATTAGTCTCATTCTGACTCCCCCAAATAGACCCAGACACAGAAAAACTATCACCCTATGAGTGCGGATTCGACCCACTAGGATCCGCCCGACTTCCATTCTCGCTACAGTTTTTCCTAGTGGCAATCCTATTTCTACTATTTGACCTGGAAATCGCCCTACTTCTCCCCATTCCATGAGGAGACCAACTTTATAACCCAACTGAAACACTCTTCTGAGCCACAGCAATCCTAATTCTACTAACTTTGGGGTTAATCTATGAATGAGCCCAAGGTGGTCTAGAATGAGCAGAATAGAGGGCTAGTCCAAAATAAGACCTCTGATTTCGGCTCAGAAAATCGTGGTTAGACCCCACGGTCCCCTTATGACACCCGTACATTTTAGCTTCACATCAGCATTCACCTTGGGATTAATAGGATTAACATTTAACCGCATACACTTACTATCAGCACTCTTATGCCTGGAGGGGATAATATTATCCTTATTTATTGCACTGGCTCTGTGGGCGCTCCAATTCGAATCAACAGGTTTTTCATCCACCCCCATACTACTACTAGCCTTCTCCGCCTGCGAAGCAAGCACAGGTCTTGCACTATTAGTAGCCACTGCCCGAACCCATGGAACAGACCACTTACAAAACCTCAACCTTCTACAATGTTAAAAGTATTAATCCCAACAATTATGTTATTTCCCACAATTTGACTCACCCCCGCAAAATTCCTATGAACAACCACAACAATACACAGCTCCATAATTGCCCTAATCAGCCTAATATGATTAAAATGGACATCAGAAACAGGATGGGCCACCTCTAACACATACATAGCCACAGACCCACTATCAACCCCATTCTTAACACTAACATGTTGACTACTCCCACTAATAATTCTAGCCAGCCAAAACCACATCAACCCAGAACCAATTAGCCGCCAACGCCTGTACATCTCATTACTCGCATCCCTCCAGACTTTCCTAATTATGGCATTCGGCGCTACAGAAATTATTTTATTCTATATTATATTTGAAGCCACACTAATCCCAACCCTAATCATTATTACCCGATGGGGAAATCAAGCCGAACGCCTAAATGCAGGAATCTATTTTTTATTTTACACACTCGCAGGCTCTTTACCACTTTTAATTGCATTACTACTCCTCCAACAAACTACAGGAACACTATCTATGCTAGTTCTCCAATATGCACAACCATTCACATTCGACTCATGAGGCCATAAAATTTGATGGGCAGGCTGCCTAATCGCATTCCTAGTAAAAATACCACTGTACGGGGTACACCTATGACTACCAAAAGCACATGTTGAAGCCCCCGTAGCTGGGTCAATAGTACTAGCAGCAATCCTGTTAAAACTAGGGGGCTATGGTATAATACGAATAATAGTTGTATTAGATGCATTCAATAAAGAACTGGCATACCCATTTATCATTCTAGCCCTGTGGGGGATCATTATAACAGGGTCAATTTGTCTACGACAAACAGACCTCAAGTCTTTAATCGCCTACTCATCTGTAAGCCACATAGGTCTGGTAGCAGGCGGAATCCTAATTCAAACCCCATGAGGGTTCTCGGGAGCAATTGCCCTAATAATTGCCCACGGATTAACATCTTCAATACTATTCTGTTTAGCTAACACAACATACGAACGAGTCCATAGCCGAACCATAATCCTAATTCGAGGAATACAAATAATTCTCCCGCTCACAGCAACATGGTGGTTTATTGCTAACCTAGCTAACCTAGCACTCCCACCCCTACCAAACCTAGTGGGTGAGCTAACAATTATTACAACAATATTTAACTGATCCCCATGAACAATCGCACTCACAGGAATAGGAACACTAATCACGGCAAGCTACTCCTTGTATATATTCCTAATAACACAACGAGGTCAAATACCAAACCACATTATAAACCTATCACCATATCATACCCGAGAACACCTATTAATAGCCCTCCACCTAATCCCTATTATCCTATTAGTGGCAAAACCAGAGCTCCTATTAGGATGATGTTATTAGTAAGTTTAGTTTAACCAAAACTTTAGATCGTGACTCTAACAATAGGAGTTAAAACCCCCTATCTTACCGAGAAAGAGAGAAAATAATAAGTTCTGCTAATACTTATAAACCATGGTTAAACTCCGCGGCTTCCTCGCCACTTCCAAAGGATAATAGTGTATCCACTGGTCTTAGGAACCAAAAACTCTTGGTGCAAATCCAAGTGGAAGTTATGACATACACATTAACATCACTTATACTCCTATCAATTACAACCTTAGTTTATCCCCTACTAAAAACACTGCCCCAATTAAAAAAGCCAAATCAACTAGCCATAGACATCAAAACTGCCGTAAGCCACTCATTTTACATTAGCCTTGCCGCACTCTTAATCTTCATTAACCAAGGATTAGAAAACATCTCCACCAGCTGATATTGAACAAGTATTTACACACTTGACATCTTCGTGGGGTTCAACTTTGACCACTACTCCCTCATTTTTACACCAGTCGCATTATTCGTTGCCTGATCAATCCTAGAGTTTGCACTCTGATATATACATGCAGACCCAAAAATAGACCGATTCTTTAAATACCTCCTCCTATTCCTCGTAGCAATAATTATTTTAGTCACAGCTAATAACATATTCCAACTATTTATTGGCTGAGAGGGGGTAGGAATTATATCATTTCTCCTAATTGGGTGATGATCTGGACGAGCAGATGCCAACACATCAGCCCTACAAGCCATCATTTACAATCGAGTAGGGGATATCGGATTTATTATAGCCATCGCATGGTTTGCTACACAAATAAACACATGAAATATCCAAGAAATCCTTACAGAATCAAACTTACACAACTCAATAATTCCACTAGCAGGAATTATCTTAGCAGCTATAGGAAAATCAGCCCAATTTACCCTTCACCCATGACTCCCAGCAGCCATAGAAGGTCCAACACCCGTATCTGCCCTACTTCACTCCAGCACCATGGTTGTTGCTGGAATCTTCCTCCTAGTTCGCCTTCACCCAATAATACAAAATAATAATACAGCACTAATAACCTGCCTGTACCTTGGCCTAGCAACAACACTATTTTCTGCTGCCTGTGCCCTAACTCAAAATGATATCAAAAAAATCGTAGCCTTTTCAACATCAAGCCAACTTGGACTTATAATAATAGCCATCGGATTAAACCAGCCCCAACTAGCATTTTTCCACATCTGCACCCATGCTTTCTTCAAGGCCATGCTATTCCTCTGCTCAGGTATAATTATTCATAAACTAAAAGATGAACAGGACATCCGAAAAATGGGAAACCTAATAATACTGATACCAACCACCACAACATACCTATTAATCGGTAATATAGCACTGTCAGGAATCCCATTCCTAGCTGGTTTCTACTCAAAAGACGCCATTCTTGAATCCTTAGTCACATCCAAGCTAAGCATCCTCACCGTAATCCTCACACTTATTGCCGCATCATTCACCGCAGCCTATAGTTACCGACTAATATACCATGTAACCCTAGGACCAGGCCTAATTAATCCAAAAATCATGCCAACTGAAGACGCAATGACAGTGCTTAAGCCCATTAAACGACTTGCCTGAGGAAGCATCTTCATGGGGTTTGTAATCTGACACAATATACTCCCTGAAAAAACACCAACACTAACAATACCCATATACCTCAAATTAACAGCCGTTGCAGTAATTATCATTGGCTTTCTTACAGCAAAATGAATCGCTATATTAAGCGAAGAACAAATCAAAAACGCACCAATAGCCGCACTATTCTACTCATTCAGCATACTAGGATACTGCCCAACACTAATCCACCGACTTTTCCCAAAACTAAAACTAACCCTGGGCCACACAATCGGCACAATATTAGACAAAGCGTGACAGGTGTTGTGAGTAGAAAAAATATTATGAACACTTACTAAAGCCACTACATACCTAAACGACGCCCAACAAGCAAAAATTAAAACATACTTAACTATCTTCTCCATCTCCTTAACAACACTAATCCTAACATATACCATCCTCCTCTAAACTGACCGTAAGCTGCCACGATCTAAACCACGGGTTAACTCCAACACAACAAACAATGTTAAAAGCAACACCCAGGCACAAATAACTAACATACCCCCACCGAAAGAATAAACAACAGCCACACCACTCACATCACTACGTAACACAGAAAACTCCTTCAAACCATCAACAACCACCCAATAACCATCATACCACCCACCTCAAAAAAACCCAGCCACCAAACCTACCCCAAATAAATACACTAAAACATACTCTACAACAGAACGGCCACCCCAAGCCTCAGGAAAAGGCTCAGCAGCTAAAGCCGCTGAATAGGCAAATACTACAAGCATGCCCCCAAGATAAATTAAAAAAAGAACTAAAGACAAAAAAGAGCCCCCACAATAAACTAAAATCCCGCACCCAACACCAGCCGTAACCACTAAACCAATGGCCGCAAAATAGGGAGTAGGATTCGAGGCAACCGCAACAAGACCCAAAACTAAAATCACCAGTAATAAAGACATTGAATATATCATAATTCCTGCTCAGACTCTAACCGAGATCAATGGCTTGAAGAACCACTGTAATTATTTTACTACAAGAACACACTTAATGGCAAGCCTACGAAAAACACACCCTATAACTAAAGTTGCTAACGACGCATTAATTGATTTACCAACCCCGGCCAACATCTCAGCATGATGAAACTTTGGGTCACTACTAGGACTATGCTTAATCACACAAATCCTAACAGGACTATTTCTAGCCATGCACTATACCTCAGATCTCTCAACCGCCTTTTCATCAGTAGTCCACATCTGCCGAGACGTAAACGGTGGATGAATAATTCGAAACATACACGCCAACGGAGCATCATTCTTCTTCATTTGCCTTTACGCCCACATTGCCCGTGGCTTGTACTACGGCTCATACCTATACAAAGAAACTTGAAACATCGGAGTAGTCTTATTTCTACTAGTCATAATAACAGCATTCGTGGGCTACGTACTCCCATGAGGACAGATATCATTTTGAGGCGCCACAGTAATTACAAATTTACTATCTGCAGTGCCATACATGGGCGATATATTAGTTCAATGAATCTGAGGGGGATTCTCAGTAGACAACGCAACCCTTACACGATTCTTTGCATTCCACTTCATCTTACCATTTGTTGTTTTAGGCCTAACAATTATACACTTACTCTTCTTACACGAAACAGGGTCAAATAACCCAATTGGTCTTAACCCCAACACAGACAAAATCTCTTTCCACCCATACTTCTCATACAAAGACCTCCTAGGGTTCGCAATTATGCTATTAGCTTTAACAACCCTAGCACTATTCTCTCCAAACCTCCTAGGAGACCCGGAAAACTTCACCCCAGCCAACCCGCTAGTTACACCCCCACATATTAAGCCAGAATGATACTTCCTATTTGCCTACGCCATCCTACGCTCAATCCCAAACAAACTAGGGGGAGTCCTTGCATTACTATTCTCAATTTTAGTACTACTAGTAGTACCACTCCTCCACACCTCAAAACAACGAGGAATGGCATTCCGCCCATTTACTCAATTCCTATTCTGAACTCTTGTAGCAGATATAATCATCCTCACATGAATCGGAGGTATACCAGTAGAACACCCATTCATCATCATTGGACAAATTGCATCCGTATTATACTTCTCACTCTTCCTTATCCTATTTCCCCTAGTAGGATGACTAGAAAATAAAGCACTAGACTAGGACTGCCTTAGTAGCTTAATTTAAAGCATCGGTCTTGTAATCCGAAGATCGGAGGTTAAACCCCCCCCTAAAGCCGCAGATCAACCAGAAAAGAAAGATTTCAACTCACACCCCTGACTCCCAAAGCCAAGATTCTAAACTAAACTATTTTCTGCGACCTATAATGTACGGACACATTAAATGTGGCCCACATTTATATGTTTGTACATGTACATGCTCTGACACACGTAAATGGTTTTAAGCATTACCAGCATATAGGTGTATGTACTAATACATATAATGTATGTATTAAAGACATACTATGTATTATCACCATTTCACTATTTTAACCATAAAGCAAGTACTAATATTCAAGAAGATCATTCTTGGATAAGTCTCACAACAATTTATAATGTAATAATTATTAATGATAGAATCAAGGACATATATAGATAAGGGTTGTTATATATTAATTATTACTGGCATCTGATTCTCATTTCAGGAACATCGCTTTAAGAACCCTCCTAGTGAGTAGTCAACGGCATCTGATTAGCCAGTAGTGTTAATCATACATTTCATTACCCCCCATGCCTAGCATTCTTTTATATGCATGGGGTTTCTCTATTTGGTCTCCTTTCAACTTACATCCCAAGTGCAAATTCAAATGTTAAATAAGGTGGTACATTTTCCTTGTATGTCGTATTATAAATCCATTCTCGGAAGACATAAGTTAAGACGCACTAACTTTTAACTCAGGTGCATAACATATTATCCCTTCTTCAACATATTATGATAGTGCCCCTTTTGGTTTTTGCGCGACAAACCCCCTTACCCCCTACGCCCTGCAAATCCTGTTATTCTTGCCAAACCCCTAAACTCAAGACAGGTTCGAGAACGTGCCAGTTAACAAGTTGTGATATGAGTTAACAATCGCATATATATATATACACACTAAAAATTTTTTAATTTTAATAAAATTTTAATAGCCTATTTTCCTAAAGAGAAATTTACTAAAAATTTTAGGCACTAAAAATTCCAATATTTTTTTACTT